CATTCCATTTGCACAAGTAATAAGAGGCTCTATGTTAATAACTCAATCGATTCTTAGAAAATATATTATTTTACCTTTATTGATAGTAGCTAAAAATATGGGTCGTATGTTATTATTGCAACTTCCTGAATGGTCTAAGGATTTACAGGAATGGAATAGAGAAATGCATGTTAAATGTACCTATAATGGTGTTCAATTATCAGAAACCGAATTTCCGAAAAATTGGTTAACAGACGGTATTCAGATAAAAATCCTATTTCCTTTCTGTCTGAAACCTTGGCACAGATCTAAGCTGCAAACCTCTCATAGAGATCTAATGAAAAAAATAAAAAAAAAAGATGATTTTTGTTTTTTAACGGTTTGGGGAATGGAAGCTGAACTTCCTTTTGGTTCTCCCCGAAAAAGACCTTCTTTTTTTGAGCCCATTTTTAAAGAACTCAAAAAAAAAATTACAAAATTGAAAAAGAAATATTTTCTAGTTTTAAGAGTTTTAAAGGGAAGAACAAACTTTTTTCTAACAGTCTCAAAAGAAACAAAAAATTGGGTCATCAAAAGTGTTCTATTTATAAAAAGAATAAGAAAAGTACTTTCAAAAGTAAATCAAATTCTGTTATTTAGATTGAGAGAAGTATATGAATTAAGTGAAACTAAAAAAGAAAAAGATTCGATAATCAACAATCAGATAATTCATGAATCGTTTAATCAAATTCGATCTACAGATTGGACAAATTATTCCCTGACAGAAAAAAAACTGAAGGATCTGACTGATAGAACACGCACAATTAGAAATCAAATAGAAAAAATTACAAATGACAAAAAAAAAGTAACTCCAGGAATAAATATTAATTCTAACAAAACAACTTATAATGCCAAAAGACTAGAATCACTAAAAAATATTTGGCAAATATTAAAAAGAAGAAATGCTCGATTAATCAGTAAATTACATTATTTTATAAAAATTTTCATTGAAAGAATCTACATAGATGTCTTTCGGTGTATCATTAATATTCCCCAAATCAATATACAACTTTTTCTTGAATCAACAAAAAAAATGATTGATAAATACATTTACACTAATGAAACAAATCAAGAAAGAATTAATAAAACAAATCAAAATACAATTCACTTTATTTCGACTATAAAAAAGTCACTTTATAATATTAGTAATAGTAAAAGGAATTCACCGATTTTTTGTGACTTATCCGCCTTGTCACAAGCATATGTATTTTACAATTTATCCCAAACCCACTTGGATAAATTAAGATCTGTTCTTCAATATCACGGAACATCTTTTTTTCTTAAGACTGAGATAAAGGATTCTTTTGGAACACAAGGAATAATTCATTCTGAATTAAGATATAAGAAATTTCGGAGTTATGGAGCGAATCAATGGAAAAACTGGTTAAGAGGTCATTATCAATACGATTTATCTCAGATTAGATGGTCTAGATTAATCCCACAAAAATGGCGAAATAGAGTCAATCAATGTCGTACAGCTCAAAAGAAAGATTTAAAGAAATGGAATTCATATGAAAAAAACCAATTACTTTATTACAAAAAACAAAAAAATTCTGAAGTATATTCATTATCGAATCAAAAAGATAATTTTCAAAAATACTTTAAATATGATCTTTTATCATATCAATCTATTAATTATGAAACTAAGAGGAACTCATATATTTCTGTTTATGGATCACCATTACAAGTAACTACGAATCAAAAGATTTCTTATAATTACAACACACCTAAAGGCAAATTAGTTGATAAATGGGGGGGTATTCCTATCAATAATTATCTAGGAAGAGGTGATATTATGTATATGGAAAAAAATCCAGATAGAAAATATTTTGATTGGAAAATTCTCAAGTTTTGTCTTAGAAAAAAAGTAAATATTGAGGCCTGGATCAAGATCGATTCCAACAGTAATAAAAAAACTAAGATTGGAACTAATAATTACCCAATAATTGATAAAATTGATAAGAAAGGTCTTTTTTATCTTACAATTCATCAAGATCTAGAAATCAATCCACCCAATCATAAAAAAATCTTTTTTGATTGGATGGGAATGAATGAAGAAATACTAAATTGTCCTATATCCAATCTGGAACTTTGGTTCTTCCCCGAATTTGTGCTACTTTATAATGCATATAAAATGAAACCATGGATTATACCAAGAAAATTACTTCTTTTAAATTTGAATATAAATGAAAATGTTAGTGAAAATAAAAACGTCAATGGAAAGCCAAAAGGGAATTTTTTTATACCATCGAATGAAGAAAAAAAATCTTTTGAATTAAAGAATCGAAATCAAGAAGAAAAAGAACCCGCAGATCGACGAGATCGTGGTTCAGATGCACAAAACCAAAGAAATCTTGGATCCCTTCTCTCAAACCAACAAAAAGATATTGAAGAAGATTATGCGCGATCAGACATGAAAAAACGTAAAACGAAAAAACAATACAAGAGCAACACGGAAGCAGAACTAAATTTCTTCCTGAAACGATATTTGCTTTTTCAATTGAGATGGGACGATGCTTTGAATCAAAGAATGATCAATAATATTAAGGTATATTGTCTCCTGCTTAGACTGAGAAACCCAAGAAAAATTACTATATCCGCTATTCAAAGAAGAGAAATGAGTCTGAATATAATGCTGATTCAGAAGAATTTACCTCTTACAGAATTGATGAAAAAAGGGATATTGATTATCGAATCGGTTCGTCTGTCTGTAAAAAATGATGGACAATTTATTATGTATCAAACCATAGGTATTTCATTGGTTCATAAGAGTAAACGCCAAATTAATCAAAGATATCGAGAACGAGGATATGTTGATAAGAAGAATTTTGATGAATCTATTTCAAAACATCAAAGAATGACTGGAAATAGAGATAAAAATCATTCGAATTTACTTGTTCCTGAAAATATTTTATCATCTAGACGTCGTAGAGAATTGAGAATTTTAATTTGTTTCAGTTCAACGAATAAAAATGGTGTGAATAGAAATCCGGTATTTTGTAACGAGAACAACGTAAAAAACTGGAGTCCATTTTTGGATGAAAGTAAACATCTTGATAGTGATAAAAATGAATTAATTCAATTAAAGTTCTTTCTTTGGCCGAATTATCGATTAGAAGATTTAGCTTGTATGAATCGCTATTGGTTTGATACGAATAATGGCAGTCGTATCAATATGTTAAGACTACGTATGTATCCACGATTGAAAATTGGTTAATGGTAATACCGTATTTTTCCTATATATCCTATACCGTATATGGTATATGAAAGTAAACAGATGTACACATACCTTGTCTTACATCCCATTCTAATATACATCAATAAAGTATCAATTAGATAAAAAGTGAATTGAATCAACAAAATCTTCTTCATTTTCGGTTTAAATATAAATTATTCGCTTTTGTGAATGCAAAAATGTACCATCCTTTTGTATCCCTATTCGAATCCAATTTGATTAATTCATTTTAATTGATAAAATTAGGAGTCGATAAAGAAATTAAGATCATTATGTATATCACATTCAAATTACTGGCATTATTATTTCTGATCGATAAAATTACATATCTGTAAAGTAAAAAAAGGAGGAGGAAATTCTTTTATGGTCAAAAATTCATTCATTTCCGTTACTTCACAAGAAGAAAAGAAAGAAAACAGGGGGTCTGTTGAATTTCAAGTAGTCAGTTTTACCAATAAGATACGGAGACTTACTTCACATTTGGAATTGCACAAAAAAGACTATTTATCTCAAAGAGGTCTACGGAAAATTCTGGGAAAACGTCAACGGCTATTGGCTTATTTGTCAAAAAAAAATAGAGTACGTTATAAAGAAATAATTGGTCAGTTGGATATTCGAGAGATAAAAACTCGTTAATTTGAAGAATCTTTTTGATCGTTTAAATTTTGATGAACTTCTTTTTTTTTTTCACTTTCAGCAATTCATGGAAGAATGAATGGGGAAAAACCTATGACTGCACCAGCTACAAGAAAAGACCTCATGATAGTCAATATGGGTCCTCACCACCCATCAATGCATGGTGTTCTTCGACTCATCGTTACTCTAGATGGTGAAGATGTTATTGACTGCGAACCAATATTGGGTTATTTACACAGAGGAATGGAAAAAATTGCAGAAAACCGAACAATTATACAATATTTGCCTTATGTAACACGTTGGGATTATTTAGCTACTATGTTCACAGAAGCAATAACTGTAAATGCACCAGAGCAGTTAGGCAATATTCAAGTACCTAAAAGGGCGAGCTACATCAGAGTCATTATGTTGGAGTTGAGTCGTATAGCTTCGCATTTGTTATGGCTTGGCCCTTTTATGGCAGATATTGGGGCACAGACCCCCTTCTTCTATATTTTTCGAGAACGAGAATTGATATATGACCTATTCGAAGCTGCCACCGGTATGCGAATGATGCATAATTATTTTCGTCTCGGAGGAGTAGCTGCTGATCTACCTCATGGATGGATAGATAAATGTTTAGATTTTTGCGATTATTTTTTAACAGGGGTTGCTGAATATCAAAAGCTTATTACACAGAATCCTATTTTTTTAGAACGAGTTGAAGGAGTAGGCATTATTGGCGGAGAAGAAGCAATAAATTGGGGTTTATCAGGACCAATGCTACGAGCTTCCGGAATACAATGGGATCTTCGTAAAGTTGATCATTATGAGTGTTACGACGAATTTGATTGGGAAGTACAATGGCAAAAAGAAGGGGATTCGTTAGCTCGTTATTTAGTACGAATCAGCGAAATGACAGAATCTATAAAAATTATTCAACAGGCTCTAGAAGGAATTCCAGGGGGGCCCTATGAGAATTTAGAAATCCGACGCTTTGATAGAGTAAGGGATCCCGAATGGAATGATTTTGATTATCGATTCATTAGTAAGAAACCTTCTCCGACTTTTGAATTATCACAGCAAGAACTTTATGTAAGAGTCGAAACCCCAAAAGGAGAATTGGGAATTT